TCGGCAGGGTACAAATATCTAAATTTTTTATTTTTAGATACTTTTTCAGACCTATTGTCGATACTAAGTAACAGTCCAAAATTTGTATCCATTTTTCATGATATTATGTATGGATCAGATATATCATGGCGAATTCTTCAGAAAAAAGGGTGTCTTCGACAATGGAATCTGATAAGCGAAATTTCGAGAAAGTGTTTACATAATTTTCTTATGTTCGAAGAAATGATTCATCGAAATAATGAGTCACCATTGATATCGACACATCTGAGATTGCCAAATGTTCATGAGTTCCTCTATTCAAGCCTTTTCCTTCTTCTTCTTGTTGGATATCTCGTTCGTACACATCTTCTCTTTGTTTGCCGAGCCTCTAGTGAGTTACAGACAGAGTTCGAAAAGGTCAAATCTTTGATGATTTCACCATACATGATTGAGTTGCGAAAACTTCTGGATAGGTATCCTACATCTGAACTGAATTCTTTCTGGTTAAAGAATCTGTTTCTAGTTGCTCTGGAACAATTAGGAGATTCTCTAGAAGAAATCCGGGGTTCTGTTTCTGGCGGCAACATGCTATTGGGTGGTGATCCCGCTTATGGGGTCAAATCAATCCGTTCTAAGAAGAAATATTTGAATATCAATTTCATCGATCTCATAAGTATCATACCAAATCCCACCAATCGAATCACTTTTTCGAGAAATACGAGACATCTAAGTCATACAAGTAAAGAGATCTATTCATTGATAAGAAAAAGAAAAAACGTGAACAGTGATTGGATTGATGATAAAATGGAATCCTGGGTTGCGAACAGTGATTCGATTGATGATGAAGAACGAGAATTTTTGGTTCAGTTCTCCACCTTAACGACAGAAAAAGGGATTGATCAAATTCTATTGAGTCTGACTCATAGTGATTATTTATCTAGTGATCATTTATCAAAGAACGACTCTGGTTATCAAATGATTGAACACCCGGGAGCAATTTACTTACGATATTTAGTTGACATTCATAAAAAGTGTCTAATGAATTATGAGTTCAATACATCCTGTTTAGCAGAAAGACGGATATTCCTTGCTCATTATCAGACAATCACTTATTCACAAACCTCGTGTGGGGCTAATAGTTTTCATTTCCCGTCTCATGAAAAACCCTTTTCGCTCCGCTTAGCCCTATCCCCCTCTAGGGGTATTTTAGTGATAGGTTCTATAGGAACTGGACGCTCCTATTTGGTCAAATACCTAGTGACAAACTCCTATGTTCCTTTGGTATTTCTGAACAAGTTCCTGGATAACAAGCCTAAAGGGTTTCTTATGGATGATATCGATATTGATGATAGTGACAATATTGATGATAGTGACGAGATTGATGCTAGTGACGATATCGATCTTGACCTCGATACGGAGCTGCTAACTCTGATGAATGCGCTAACTATGGATATGATGCCGGAAATAGACCGATTTTCTATCACCCTTCAATTCGAATTAGCAAAAGCAATGTCTCCTTGCATAATATGGATTCCAAACATTCATGATCTGGATGTGAATGAGTCGAATTACTTATCCCTCGGTCTATTAGTGAACTATCTATCCAGGGATTGTGAAAGATGTTCCACTAGAAATATTCTTGTTATTGCTTCGACTCATATTCCCCCAAAAGTGGATCCCGCTCTAATAGTTCCGAATAAATTAAATACATGCATTAAGATACGAAGGCTTCTTATTCCACAACAACGAAAGCACTTTTTCAATCTTTCATATACTAAGGGATTTCACTTGGAAAAGAAAATGTTCCATACTAATGAATTCGGGTCCATAACGATGGGTTCCAATGCACGAGATCTTGTAGCACTTACCAATGAGGCCTTAGCGATTAGTATTACACAGAAGAAATCAATTATAGACACTAATACAATTAGATCCGCTCTTCATAGACAAACTTGGGATTTGCGATCTCAGGTAAGATCGGTTCAGGATCATGAGATCCTTTTCTATCAGATAGGAAGGGCTGTTGCACAAAATGTACTTCTAAGTAATTGCCCCATAGATCCTATATCTATCTATATGAAGAAGAAATCATGTAACGAAAGGGATTCTTATTTGTACAAATGGTACTTCGAACTTGGAACGAGCATGAAGAAATTAACGATACTTCTTTATCTTTTGAGTTGTTCTGCCGGATCGGTCGCCCAAGACCTTTGGTCTCTACCCGGACCCGATGAAAAAAATGGGATCACTTCTTATGGACTCGTTGAGAATGCTTCTGATCTAGTTCATGGCCTATTAGAAGTAGAAGGTGCTCTGGGGGGATCCTCACGGACAGAAAAAGATTGCAGTCAGTTTGATAATGATCGAGTGACATTGCTTCTTCGGCCCGAACCAAGGAATCCTTTAGATATGATGCAAAATGGATCTTGTTCTATCGTTGATCATAGATTTATCTATGAAAAATACGAATCGGAGTTTGAAGAAGGGGAAGTAGAAGGAGCCCTCGACCCGCAACAGATAG